TAACTATTATTGTAAATTTTTAAGTGATTAGGAATACAATGTAATTTATTGTTTAATTTTCTATAATTGTTATGAAAATATAAAATTTCTAATTTTGGGTTTGGAAGTCATTTTTTGGGGTGAAAAATGGAAATTTTAAACTTTTTTTTGAAAATTTTGTGTTTTTACAATACATATATATATATATAGATACCTAAATTAAATATAAAATATTATTTGACTAAAAAGGGCAGTATTTATATTATAATATGTCATATTTAAAGATATTTGCCATAAAATATATTAACATCATATATGAACTTTTGGGATAGAGGTATAGTGTTAATAATATATTTATTATATATAAATCAGGGTTATTTAAATATATTGTTATCCTATATTTAATTTATATATATAATAACATAAATATATATATATAATTATATTCAATAAGGTAAAATATGTCATTATTTTAAAATATTATTAATATATTAAATTAAGAATTTATATTAATAGAAATATTATTGATTTGTTAAAATTAAATTACTTATAGATAACATCGATTGGAATGTAATCTATAATATAAATATATGTAAATTTACACTAATAATAATAATTATTAATGGGGGTTAATAGTTTAAATTATTTATAGATAACATCGATTGGAATGTAATCTATAATATAAATATATGTAAATTTACACTAATAATAATAATTATTAATGGGGGTTAATAGTTGTTTTATTAAAAAGCTGGTTCCTATGATAATTTTATACTTTTATTATGATGAATAATATTTAGATAAGTTTAATTGATCCTATATAGAGGTTTTGAAATTAAAATATTAATGGGGGTTAATAGTTTAAATTAGTTATAGATAACATCGATTGGAATGTAATCTATAATATAAATATATGTAAATTTACACTAATAATAATAATTATTAATGGGGGTTAATAGTTTAAATTAGTTATAGATAACATCGATTGGAATGTAATCTATAATATAAATATATGTAAATTTACACTAATAATAATAATTATTAATGGGGGTTAATAGTTGTTTTATTAAAAAGCTGGTTCCTATGATAATTTTATACTTTTATTATGATGAATAATATTTAGATAAGTTTAATTGATCCTATAGATATTTTATATCTTTAGAAGGGTAAGTTTTATTCTTGCTTAATTATTTATTTTTAAATAATATTATATGTATTTGTATTAATTTAATAATCTAAATGATTTGTTAATAATTTATTTTGCAGTAATAAATTTTATATATTAATGGAAGTTTGATTTAGTTATTATAAATAAGTATTGATTAAATATGTGCCAGCAGTCGCGGTTAGACATAAAATACAAGTAAATATTATTAGTTTATTAGTTATTATGTAATTTATTAGTAATTTATATTGATAGTTTTTGGGTAAAATTTAAATTTTTGTTTATTTTATTAAGTTAATTTTAGAAGCTATGAAATCTCTTTTTTATATAAACTAGGATTAGATACCCTATTATTTTAGATTTAAAATTTTATACACTTAGGTAGTATTAGATATGGGCTTGAAACCTAAAGAATTTGGCGGTATTTTAGTCTTTTTAGAGGAATCTGTCCCTTAATCGATAATCCACGTTGAACCTTACTTGATTTAATTAGTCTGTATATCGCCGTTTTTGAAGATCTTTTTAGAGAATTTTCTTAATATTAAACTTTATAAGAGTTCAGGTCAAGGTGCAGTTTATAATCAAGTGGAGATGGATTACATTATATTCATTAAAACGGATTAAATTTTGTAATTTTAATTTATGAAGGTGGATTTAATAGTAATTATTTAAAGATTATTATTTTGACTTTAGCTCTAAAATGTGTACACATCGCCCGTCACTCTCATTATTAAGATGAGATAAGTCGTAACAAAGTAGCTGTACCGGAAGGTGTAGCTAGAATGTTTTCAGATTAAACTTAAAGTAAGAGTTTCATTTACACTGAATTATTTCCGTGCAATTCGGATTAGTCTGATTAGAAATAATTTATTATATTTCTTTATTTTGTAAATTGTTTTGAAAATCATTTATTATTGTTTTTGTATTTGTTAAAGATTAAATTTTTTATATTATAAATTATTTGTACCGTGAGGGATTAGGAATGGTTTATTTTTAGTTAGTAAGTTTAATTGATTATTAGTACCTTGTGTATCAGGGTTAATTAAATTATTTTTATATAAGTTAAATTTCTCGATTCTATTAGAGTTAATTAATTAATCTTTTTATAGTAGTAAATTTATTTATAATATTTGATTGGTAATGAAATGTTAATCGTTAATAGGGATTTCTAGTTTTTTGGGAAATAAATTTAATTTACATTTTTTATTTAATTATTTAAATTTTTATAAATAATTTAATATAATATGAATATTCAAGGGGATTAGCTCTTGAATAGATTTATTATAAGATAAAATAGTATCACTAAAATTTTATGATTTTAATAATAATTATTAATATGAGTTTGTTATAATATTATTTTTATATCTTTTTATTTATTATTCTTTAATTTATTTACTAGAATTTATTATATAATTTTTATTTATTTTTAATAATGATTAAATTAGTATAAATTTTTAATTTTATTTTATTTTTTTTTTGTTAAGTTGGGTTAAGGAATTAGGCAAAAAAAAATTATCCGCCTGTTTAACAAAAACATCTCTTCTTGATCTTTATGTGAAGTATAACCTGCCCAATGAATAAATTTAATGGCCGCGGTATATTGACCGTGCAAAGGTAGCATAATCATTAGTCTTTTAATTGGGGGCTGGAATGAATGGTTGGACGAGATAAATTCTGTCTTTATTTAATTTATTTTGAATTTAATTATTAAGTTAAAAAGCTTAAATTTTTTTATGGGACGAGAAGACCCTATAGAGTTTATATAAATTTTTACTAGATTTTGGTTTGTTAAAGTATTATTTTATAAATTTATTTTGTTGGGGTGATGGAAAGATAATTGTAGCTCTTTCTTTATTATAATTAATTATAATTATTTATTTGATCCATTATTAATGATTATAAGACTAAATTACCTTAGGGATAACAGCGTAATCTTTTTTGAGAGTTCTTATCGACAAAAAGGATTGCGACCTCGATGTTGGATTAAGATATAATTTGAGTGTAGAAGCTTAAAAGTTAAGTCTGTTCGACTTTTAAAATCTTACATGATCTGAGTTCAAACCGGCGTGAGCCAGGTTGGTTTCTATCTATTATGAAATTTTATATCTTAGTACGAAAGGACCAGATATTGAAAATAATTTTTTTTTATTTGATTATCATTACTATTTTGGCAGATAAGTGCAATGGGCTTAGAATCTATAAATGTAGAATTTTTTTTCTATAAATAGTATTGGAATTATTTTTGTTATTTTTAATTAGATTAATTTTATTAATTTGTGTATTAGTTGGTGTGGCATTTTTAACTTTATTAGAACGTAAGGTTTTAGGTTATGTTCATATCCGTAAAGGCCCAAATAAGGTTGGTTTTATTGGGATTTTACAACCTTTTAGAGATGCAATTAAGTTGTTTACTAGGGAACAGACTTTTCCGTTGACTTCAAATTATATTTCTTATTATTTTGCCCCTGTATTTAGTTTATTCCTGTCTTTGTTAATTTGGATAATTCTACCTTATTTAAGAGGGTTATATTCATTTGAATTAGGTTTACTTTTTTTTTTAGGGTGTACTAGATTGGGTGTTTATACTTTAATAATTGCAGGCTGATCATCAAATTCAAATTATTCATTATTGGGGGGTCTTCGAGCTGTTGCTCAAACAATTTCTTATGAAGTAAGATTGGCTTTAATTTTATTATCATTTATTTTTTTAGTGGGGAGATACAACTTACTAAGTTTTTATTATTTTCAGAATTATATTTGATTATTATTTTTAACTTTTCCTTTATCAATAGTCTGGTTTACTTCCTGTTTGGCTGAAACTAATCGAACCCCTTTTGATTTTGCTGAAGGTGAATCAGAATTGGTATCTGGTTTTAATGTTGAATATAGAAGTGGAGGATTTGCCTTAATTTTTTTGGCTGAATATGCAAGAATTTTATTTATGAGAATATTATTTTGTGTTATTTTTTTAGGGGGAGATGTTAATTCATTAATATTTTATTTGAAATTGAGATTTCTATCATTTTTATTTATTTGGGTTCGTGGGACCTTACCACGATTTCGTTATGATAAGTTGATATACTTGGCTTGAAAGAGTTTTTTGCCTTTATCTTTAAATTATTTAATTTTTTTTCTTGGATTTAAAATTTTTTTATTTTCTCTTTTATTTTAGTGAATAATATTAAGTAGTGAAATAATATTAAGTTAATAGAGGATTTAAACCTCTTTAATATGCTTTCAAAACATAATCTTTTCAATAAAGGATTAACTTATTATTTAATGATGCTTTCTCAAATCTTTATCATAATAGGATTAAGAATATAATATAAAAAGTATAATACTGTTAGGATTTGTCCAGTAATAATATATGGGTCTTCTACTGGACGGGCTCCAATTCATGTTAATAGAATTACGATATTAACTATATTTCAGAATAAAATTTGGTTGATTGGATAAAATTGAATACCTCGAAAGTTTGAATTATATAATGGTATAATAAATAGGATAGCAATAGATAAGGCTAAAGCAATTACTCCACCAAGTTTATTAGGAATTGATCGTAAAATTGCATAAGCAAAGAGAAAATATCATTCTGGTTGAATATGAACTGGGGTAACTAAGGGATTTGCAGGAATAAAATTATCTGGATCCCCTAAAATGTAAGGTTCTTTTAATGTTAGTATTGTAAGTAATATAATTAAGATAATAAAACCCACAGTATCTTTAATAGAGAAATAGGGATGAAATGGAATTTTATCAATATTTCTATTTAATCCTATAGGATTATTAGAACCAGTTTGGTGGAGGAATAATAAATGAATCATTACTATGGCTGCAATAATAAATGGTAAAAGGAAATGAAATGTAAAAAATCGATTTAATGTAGCATTATCAACGGCGAACCCACCTCATACTCATTGAACAAGGTCAATTCCAATATATGGAATGGCTGATAATAAGTTAGTAATAACTGTTGCTCCTCAAAAAGATATTTGTCCTCAGGGTAATACATATCCTATAAATGCTGTAGCTATTGTAATAAATAAAATTAATACCCCTACTGATCATGTGTAAAAGAATTTGTATGACCCATAATATATTCCTCGACCAACATGTAAATAAATACATACAAAAAATATTGATGCCCCATTTGCATGGAGGGTTCGTAGTAATCAACCATAATTTACGTCTCGACAAATGTGATTAACTCTATTAAAGGCTAATTCAATATTAGGACAATAATGTATAGCTAAAAAGATCCCAGTAATGATTTGGATTCCTAAACATAAACCTAGAAGGGATCCAAAATTTCATCATGTTCTGATATTTGATGGTGAAGGTAAATCTACTAATGCATTATTCACAATTTTTAGTAATGGGTGTTGTACTCGAATGGGTTTATTCATTAATTTATATGACGTAAGGGTCCTTCAAAAATGTTAGTAATTTTTACTACTACAATAAGTGTGAGAAATAAGTATAGTGCTAGCATAATTGTAATAATGTTTGTTGGGAAGTTATATAATTTAATAAGTGAGATATTGGTTGAGTTATTTATAATGTAAAAATTAATTGTTTCTTGATTTTGGAAATTTGTGTATATTGTTTTTATTAAAAATGCTAATGGAGGTAATATTATTAAGGTTAAAATTATTAGTTTAGTTGATAATGAAAATATTTCATTTGATGCAAGTCTAGTAACATAAATGAATAATACTAATATACCACCTAGAAAAATTAAAAATAATACGTAGGAAAATCAAAATGACTGAGATATTATTCCACTGATTAACGAAATTAATGTTGTTTGAATTAATAAAATTAATCCTATAGCTAGGGGATGATTTATTTGGGTAAATGTAATTCTTAGTAGTATTCTTATTATTATAACTAAAAATTTAATTCAGGGAATAGTTTATTTAAAATATTAATTTTGGAATTAATGAAAAGGTTTAAAATTCTCTCTGAAGCTTTAAAAGGATATCCTTATTTTTGGTTTACAAGACCAATATTTTTATTAAATTATTAGAGCTGATAATTTGTTATTAATTAATGATAATTTATGTTTATATATTTACCTGTTTCTTTTGTGGTATTTGAGTATTTTCTTCAAATCGTAAGCATCTTTTGGCCACTTTATTGAGTCTTGAATTTATTGTTCTTATTTTATATATTTCTCTATATTATTATCTAAATTTTTATAATTTTGAATTATACTTTAGAATAGTTTTTTTAACATTTTCTGTCTGTGAAGGAGCCTTGGGATTATCTATTTTGGTTTCAATAATTCGTGGGTATGGAAGAGATTTTTTTGGAGCTTATAGAATATTACAATGTTAAAATTCTTATTTTTTATTTTGTTTTTAACCCCCTTGGGATTTAATAGGAACAATTGATGATTAGTGCAGTTTATAATTTTTATTATTTCATTCATTTTTATATTTTCATTTCCATTTCATTTTTGTTGAAATGAAATTAGCTATATATTTGGATGTGATATTATTTCTTTTGGATTGGTAATATTAAGAATTTGAATTTGTGTTTTAATAATTATGGCTAGTGAATCAATTTATTATTATAATTACTTTAGAGGATTTTTTGTTTTTATAATTATTTTATTAATGTTAATATTGGTTTGTACTTTTAGAAGATTAAGATTATTTACTTTTTATTTATTTTTCGAGAGAAGTCTTATTCCTACCTTATTTTTGATTCTCGGTTGAGGGTATCAACCTGAACGACTTCAGGCTGGAATTTATCTATTGTTTTATACTTTGTTAGCTTCACTACCTTTATTAGTAGGAATTTTTTATATTTATTATTCTGATAATTTAATCTTTTTTATGATAAATACTTTTTATATAAGAAATTTATATCTATATTTAAGAATAATTTTGGCTTTTCTAGTTAAAATACCTATGTTTATAGTTCACTTATGATTACCAAAAGCTCACGTTGAGGCTCCTGTAAGAGGGTCAATAATTTTGGCTGGAATCTTATTAAAATTAGGAGGATATGGATTACTTCGGGTTTATATTATTTTAATGAGAATTGGGATAAAGTTTAATTATGTTTGGTTTTCTATTAGAGTTGTTGGGGGTACCTTAGTAAGATTAATTTGTATACGTCAAACTGATTTAAAGTCTTTAATTGCATACTCTTCAGTAGCTCATATAGGAATTGTAATTGGGGGTTTAATAACATTAATATATTGAGGATATTGTGGATCCTTTACCTTAATAATTGCTCATGGTTTATGTTCATCAGGTTTATTTTGTTTAGCAAATATTACTTATGAGCGGCTAGGTAGCCGAAGATTATTAATTAATAAGGGTTTAATAAATTTTATACCTAGAATGGCTTTATGATGATTTTTATTAAGCTCTTGTAATATAGCTGCTCCACCTTCAATTAACTTATTGGGTGAAATTAGATTATTGAATAGAATAGTTGGATGATCATTAATTAGAATGAGAATATTAATATTTTTATCTTTTTTTAGTGCTGCCTATACTCTGTATATATTTTCTTATAGACAACATGGTCAGATTTATTCAGGTGTTTATTCTTGCTCTTTAGGATATTCCCGTGAATTTTTACTATTGTTCTTGCACTGATTCCCTTTAAATTTATTAATTCTTAAGGGAGAATATACAACACTGTGATTATAAATAGTTAGATTTAATAAATATATTTACATACTTAAGTAGTTTAATATAAAATGTCGATTTGTGGTGTCGGTGATATAACTTGTTATCTTAGGTTATTAATTATATATCAATTTGTTTTATTAGATTTATTTTTTTAATAGTTACTAGCTTGTCTCTATTTTTTATTGGATTTTATTTTATTATGATAGATTTAATTTATTTTATTGAGTGAGAGATTGTTAATATTAATAGAAATTGCATTGTTATAACATTTTTATTTGATTGAATATCCCTAATATTTATAGGATTTGTTTTTTTTATTTCTTCTTTAGTAATTTTATATAGAGATGATTATATACATGGAGATTATAATATTAATCGTTTTATTTATCTTGTTCTTTTGTTTGTGATATCAATAATGTTTTTAATTATTAGACCTAACATAATTAGAATTTTGTTAGGATGAGATGGTTTAGGTTTAGTATCTTATTGTTTAGTAATTTATTATCAAAATGTAAAATCATATAATGCGGGTATACTAACTGCTTTGTCAAATCGGATTGGTGATGTTGCTCTATTAATAGTTATTGCTTGAATATTAAATTTTGGTAGTTGAAATTACATTTATTATTTAGATTGTATAAAAAGTAGATATGAAATAATAGTGATTAGATTTTTAGTTGTTTTGGCTGCTATAACTAAAAGAGCTCAAATTCCATTTTCTTCATGATTACCTGCTGCTATGGCAGCTCCAACACCTGTATCAGCTTTAGTTCATTCATCAACACTTGTAACTGCTGGTGTTTATTTATTAATTCGGTTTAGACCTTGCTTTGATTATTGATTAAATAGATTTTTGTTATTAATTTCAGGTCTAACAATATTTATAGCTGGTTTGGGAGCCAATTTTGAATATGATTTGAAGAAAATTATTGCTTTATCCACTCTAAGTCAATTAGGTTTAATAATGAGAATTTTGGCTATAGGATTTTCAAAACTGGCGTATTTTCATTTGTTAACCCATGCTTTGTTTAAGGCATTATTATTCATATGTGCTGGAGTTGTTATTCATTCAATAAAGGATTCTCAGGATATTCGTTTTATAGGAAATATATCTTTTCAAATGCCTTTAACTTCTACTTGTCTTATAATTTCTAATTTTGCTTTATGTGGTATACCTTTTTTGGCAGGATTTTATTCCAAGGATTTAATTTTAGAAATAGTTTCTCTGGATTATGTAAATTTATTAGGTTACTTCCTATTTTATTTTTCTACAGGATTAACAGTATGTTATTCTTTTCGTTTATTTTACTATACTTTATGTGGAGATTTTAATTTAACGTCTTTTTATAATATAGGTGAGGAAAATAAGAATATATTATTTGGCATACTTACTTTATTGTCAATAGTTATTTTAGGAGGTTCTTTAATGAGATGAATTATTTTTCCTACTCCTTCATTAATTTGTTTACCAATTTATTTGAAAATAATGGTAATTTTTGTAATTTTAGTTGGAGGAATTATTGGCTATGAAATATCTAAAATGAGATTAGGTAAAATTTTAATATCTATAAAATATATTTATGTAACTATATTTATAGGATCTATATGGAATATACCTTATATTTCTACTTATGGTGTATCCTTTAATCCTTTAATTTTTGGCTATAATTCATTAAAGTCATTTGATGGGGGTTGAAATGAAATATTTGGTGGTCAGGGTTTATATATACTTTTATTAAATTTAAGAAAAGTAAATCAATGGTGACAATATAATAATTTAAAAATATTTTTAATTTTCTTTGTAATGATCATTATTGTTATTATATTCCTAATTATTTTGTAATATAATTTGAATAGCTTAAATATAGAGCATAGCATTGAAGATGCTGAGGTGATATTTATATCTTCAAATAAATTTATGATTAAAATAATATTTTTACAATGAAAGTGTAATGTTTTCATTAAACTACATAAATGTAGAAATATTAACGGATTCAAACCGCTAAAGTGATAAGTTAGCAGCTTTCACTTGATCATCTTATTTCCTTAACCGGAATAGTTTATTCAATAATATTATTAACAGTAATATACCTCTATTTTGGTTTCAGTTAATAGGGGATAAGTAGGGGTAATTTAATACCTTCTATTAGGTCGAAACTAATTACATTAGATGCTTCCCACTTATTCCAATAAATTGTTTAAGATAGATTGATTATTGTCAATACCTTTTGAATGCAACCCAAATGTTATTTTTAACTACTATCCTAAATTAGGAGGCTCATTCAAGGGATCCTTGATTTCATTCATGATATAACCCTGCTAATAAAATAATTAGGAAAATTAATGAAATTGATATTCATGCATTAACTCTTGAGGATAATATAATAATTGTTATAGGTAATAATAGGGCAATTTCTACGTCAAAGATTAGGAAGATTACGGCAATTAAGAAGAATCGTAGAGAGAAGGGTAATCGAGCTGAACTCTTAGGGTCAAATCCACATTCAAATGGTGAGGATTTTTCTCGATCTTCAATTAATTTTTTTGATAAAATTGTTGCTAATATTATAACAATTATTGAAATAATTATAATAATTAGAGTTATAATGATAATATTTAGAATTATTTATCTTGTTATAAAACAAACCTTTTGATTGGAAGTCAAATATACTTATTATATTAGATAAATAACTTATTTGATATTATCTACCTCATCAGTAAATTGAAATATATAAAAATAATCAAACTACATCAACAAAATGTCAATATCAGGCGGCTGCTTCAAATCCGAAATGATGATTTGATGAAAAATGTAAAAATATATGTCGTATTAAACAGGTTAATAAAAATGTTGTACCAATAATTACATGGAGACCATGGAATCCCGTAGCCATAAAAAATGATGAACCATAAACTGAATCAGCAATTGTAAATGAAGCCTCAAGATACTCATAAGCTTGAAGGGCTGTAAAATATACACCCAGGATTACTGTTAGGAATAACCCTTGTAGAGCCTGATTATAATTATTTTCTAATAGTCCATGATGAGCTCAGGTTACAGTTACTCCTGAAGATAGAAGAATAGCTGTATTTAATAGAGGAATTTGTAAAGGATTAAATGGTAAAATTCCAGTTGGAGGTCAAAGGGACCCAATTTCAATTGTTGGGGAAAGGCTTCTATGAAAGAAGGCTCAAAAAAATGAAATGAAGAAAAATACTTCAGAGATAATAAATAGAATTATTCCTCATCGAAGCCCTTTAGTAACAAATTTTGTATGTAATCCTTGATATGTACCCTCTCGTACGATATCTCGTCATCACTGAATTATAGTTAAAATTATAATTGTTATACCAACTAATATAAGTTCCTGATTATATAAATGAAATCATTTAATAAGTCCTGTTATTATAATTAAAGCCCCAATTGCCCCAATAATTGGTCAAGGTCTTTTATCAACTAAGTGAAATGGATGATTATTATGTCTTGTCATTAATTAACTTCTCTAGAATATAATGTTCTTAATACTGCAAATACATAAGATTGAATAATTGCGACTGCTGACTCTAAAACTAATAATGCAATCTGGGTAATAATTAAAATTGTTAATAATGATGTAGATAGAAAGGGTCCAGTATTTCCTAATAAGGTTAATAGTAAGTGTCCTGCAATTATGTTAGCTGCTAATCGTACAGCTAGAGTTCCCGGTCGAATTATATTTCTAATAGTTTCAATACATACTATAAATGGTATAAGAACTGGTGGGGTTCCTTGGGGAACTAAGTGAGCAAATATATGTTGAGTATTATTAATTCATCCAAAAATTATAAATCTTAATCATAAAGGTAAGGCTAATGATAATGTTATGGTTAAATGTCTTGTACTAGTAAATACATATGGGAATAGTCCTAGAAAATTATTGAATATAATAATAGAAAATAGGGAAATGAAAATAAAGGATCTTCCTTTATTAATATTTTTGTAACCAATTAAGGTTTTAAATTCTTTATGTAGTGAAATTATTACCTTACTTCATAGAAGGAAATGACGTGAAGGGATTAATCATATAGATGAAGGAATTAATAATAAACCTAAAAATGTTCTAAATCAGTTAAATGATATATTATAGATACTTGTTGAGGGGTCAAAGACTGAGAATAAATTAGTTATCATTTTCAATTTAAAGATTTAATTTTTAATCTTTTTTTAATTGATTCTGGTATTGGAATAAATGAGAAATAATTTATGAATGAAAAAATCAATAATATTGATACAAAAAATATAAATAAAGTTAATCATCTGAGAGGTATTATTTGTGGGATAGAAAAATATCCTTTTGGATAATTTTAGTTTGACATTCTAATGTTATATTGAATTTAACTAATTTTTCTTATCATCAGAAGTAAGTGCTAATTTACTATAAAGTGGTTTAAGAGACCAATACTTGCTTTCAGTCATCTGATGATTATTCATTAATTCTTGAAATTCAATTAATAAATTTGTTTGTTGAGATTCTTTCAATTACAATAGGTATAAAGCTGTGATTGGCTCCACAAATTTCTGAACATTGTCCATAAAATAAACCAGGCCGGTTAATTAAGAAACTTGTTTGGTTTAATCGACCTGGGGTAGCATCAGCTTTTACCCCTAATCTAGGAATTGTTCATGAATGTAAGACGTCAGTTGCTGTAATAATTATTCGGATAAAGGTATTTATTGGTAATGCAGCTCGATTATCAACATCTAATAGCCGAAAGTTATTAATTTCTATTTCATTTTGGGGAATTATGTATGAATCAAATTCAACTTTAAGAAAGTCTGAATATTCATAACTTCAATATCATTGATGGCCAATAGTTTTTAATGTTACTACTGGGTTATTAATTTCATCTATTAAATATAGTAAACGTAGAGATGGGATAGCAATAAAAATTAAAATAATTGCTGGTGCAATTGTTCATGCAACTTCAATTAATTGTCCTTCTAATAAAAATCGGTTAGTTAAATTGTTAATAGCAAGTATAATTATCATATATGAAACTACTGTTAGGATTATTACAATAATCATTAATGCATGATCATGAAAATAAATTAATTGTTCTATAATAGGTGAAGCTCTATCTTGTAAGTTTATGTTAGCTCATGTTGTCATTTATATTTATTTTCTAATAAAAGTGTAAAAACTTTATATGTAGAGCTTAAATCTACTGCACTTTTCTGCCATATTAGAAAATTTTAGTATGTAATAGTAGGTAACTCTGAATAACTATGTTCTGCTGGTGGTGTATTTTGGAACCATTCAATAGAATTTCTGGTTTGGGTTGGAAATAGTATTTGTCGATTAGTAGATATTCTCTCTCATATAATAAAGATGAATATCATTACACCAACAAATGAAATTATTGATCCAATTGATGATATTACGTTTCATGCAGTGTAAGCATCAGGATAGTCAGAATATCGTCGAGGTATTCCAGCTAATCCAAGAAAGTGTTGTGGAAAGAAAGTTAAATTTACACCAAAGAATATAATTCTAAATTGAATTTTTAGTCATTTTGGGTTTATTGATAAACCTGTAAATAAAGGATATCATTGAATAAATCCAGCTATAATAGCAAATACTGCTCCTATAGAGAGGACATAATGGAAGTGAGCTACAACATAGTAAGTGTCATGAAGTACAATATCAATTGATGAATTGGCTAGAACTACTCCTGTTAATCCACCAACTGTAAATAGAAATACAAACCCTAATGATCATAAACATGGAGCTCTGTAGGTTAATTGAGATCCATAAACTGTTGATAATCATCTAAAAATTTTAATTCCTGTTGGAACTGCAATAATTATTGTTGCTGAGGTAAAATAAGCTCGTGTATCAACATCTATCCCCACAGTAAATATATGATGAGCTCATACTACAAATCCTAATAAACCAATAGCTAGTATTGCAAAAATTATACCTAAATTACCAAAAGCTTCCTTTTTCCCTCTTTCATGACAAATGATATGAGAAATTATCCCAAACCCTGGTAAAATTAAAATATAAACTTCAGGATGACCAAAGAATCAAAATAAATGTTGGTAAAGGATTGGGTCTCCCCCTCCAGCAGGGTCAAAGAATGATGTATTAAGATTCCGATCAGTTAATAATATAGTGATTGCACCTGCTAATACAGGTAGTGATAATAATAATAATAATGCTGTGATTCCTACAGCTCAAACAAACAAAGGAATTCGTTCAGGAGTTATATTAATAGGTTTTATATTAATAATTGTAGAAATAAAATTTACCGCACCTAGAATTGAAGAGACACCTGCTAGGTGAAGAGAGAAAATAGCTAAATCAACTGAGGCTCCTGCATGAGCAATTCTACTAGCAAGGGGTGGGTATACTGTTCAACCTGTACCAGCCCCTCTTTCTACTAATCTTCTAGCCAGAAGAAGGGTTAATGAAGGGGGTAATAATCAAAATCTTATGTTATTTATTCGGGGAAATGCTATATCTGGGGCTCCAAGCATTAAAGGTACTAATCAATTACCAAATCCTCCGATTAGAATTGGTATAACTATAAAAAAAATTATTACAAAAGCATGAGCTGTAACAATTACATTATAGATTTGATCATCTCCAATTAATGATCCTGGTTGATTAAGTTCCGCGCGAATTAATATTCTTAGAGAAGTTCCAACTATTCCTGCCCATGCTCCAAAAATAAAGTATAATGTTCCAATGTCTTTATGATTAGTTGAAAATAATCATCGTTTCAATTAGTAGAATGGCTGAGATGAAGGTGAAAGATTGTAAATCTTTTTAGGAGTTAAAACTCTTCTACTAGAAGAATTAAATTAGTACTTATGATTGGTCTTGTATTCAATATAATGATTATAGAATGCAATTCTATAGGAGTAGAAAATTCTACTAAGACTTAAAGATGATTCTTTATTTATAGCTTTGAAGGATATTAGTTTAATTTAACTTAAAGCCTTTTTAATTAACAAAGTTAATTAAGATTGAACATAGAATTATTCCTAGAACTGAAAATATTGATAATATAACCGTTATTGATAGGGAGAAAACCCCTGAATTATCAGGAATTATATTTCATCTATTCTCATAACTAAGGATAATAAAGGCTGAATAAGAAATTCGTAAATAGTAGTATAATGTAATTAAAGATAAAATCACTATAACTGATATAATTAAAATAGATGAATTATTAATCATTGATTGAATAACTATTCATTTAGGAAGAAATCCTAGAAAGGGCGGGAGACCACCTAAAGATAACAAAGATGAAAATAGAAGAAATTTTATAATTTTGTTATTATTGTTTAATAGAAATGTTTGATTAATAAATGAAATTTGTAATGGTTTAATGATATAAATAATTGCTAAGGTTAGGCTTGAATAGATTAGGAAATATAAAGCTCATAAATTTTCTCTAATTGTTATAGCCGTCAATATTCAACCTAAGTGATTAATTGAAGAATATGTTAAAATCTTACGAATTGAAATTTGATTATAACCTCCAACTGTCCCTACTAAGACTGATGATATAATGATAAATATAAAAAATACATTAAAATCAATTAGATAAGAGATTAAGATTAAGGGGGCAATCTTTTGAACAGTTATTAAAATAAAACAATTTCTTCAATTTAGTCCTTCTATAACTCTAGGAAATCATCAGTGCAGGGGGGCAGCACCAGTTTTCATTAAAAGAGGAATAGTGACTATAAAATTTATGGGGGAAATACCAAAGGTAAATAAATTTTCAAGAATTGATTTAGAAATAATAATAAATAATAAAGTGGAAGATGCTAAAGCTTGAATAAGAAAATATTTTAAGGAGGCCTCTATAGTAAAAATATTTTTGTTGTTTGATATGATCGGAATAAATGAAAGTAAATTAATTTCTAATCCCATTCAAGCTCTTAATCAAGAATTTGAAGAAATTGTAATAAATATTCCTAGTAGGAGTGTTATTAAAAATAGCGTTTTTGTTGAATTATTTAAAATTAGAATAGAGAGAATAACTCTATAAATGGGGTATGAACCCACTAGCTTAGCTTAGCTTACTTTTCTATAGTAATACATTTTGGTGTATGATGCACCCAAATTTTTGATATTTGTGGGAATAGTTTAACTCTATTGAATGTAATTTGCCTAGTGAAGGTAGATGATTCTACATTATTTATCCTATCACGATAATCCTTTTAAATCAGGCACTTCACT